AAAGTGGATTGACCCACACTAGCACTTCCACGTAATAACTCTACTAAAGGTGATCCTATTACAGGAATAGCTTCAGGTACGCCTGTCACGATTTTTACTGCCCAATAACCAATTTGGTCCCGAGGTAAGGAATAACCAGTTACACCAAAAGATGCAGTCAATACAGCCAAAACCACACCCGTAACCCAAGTTAATTCGCGAGGTTTTTTAAATCCACCTGTGAGATACACACGAAATACGTGCAGGATCATCATGAGAACCATCATACTTGCTGACCATCGATGAACTGATCGGATTAACCAACCAAAGTTGGCCTCAGTCATGATGTATTGAACAGAGGAAAAAGCCTCTGTAACGGTTGGACGATAGTAAAAAGTCATAGCAAAACCCGTAGCTACTTGTACTAGAAAACAAGTAAGTGTGATCCCCCCTAAACAATAAAATATGTTGACATGAGGAGGAACATATTTACTAGTTATATCATCTGCAATCGCCTGAATCTCAAGACGTTCCTCAAACCAATCATATACTTTATTGAGATAGGTAACCCAATGGAACTCCCCCTCTGAGAACCGTATATGAGAATTTCATCTCGTACGGCTCAAGCGGAAACACACAAATACTGATTTCAACGGATATATAATAGAAAGTGAAAAACTTCATTAACCACTTGATTCGATTTGCCTCGAAGATACGAAGTAACAAAAATCCGGAATCTCTTCTTTGTGATGATAATGCCAAAAAATATCAAGTTGGCTCATCTGTCTTTCTTTATGTTGATCGTTACAGGCCTCTTGAATCTTCTCTTCCCTATTTTTTATTTGTTATTTGATTTATTGTTTTTTTTTGTGCGTACTGCGGATTTACTCTTGTTTTACTATTGATAGGAATTCTCTTGTTGAGACCCTATGAATCAATTGAAACCTCAGATTCATACTAGAACCACGATGATTTAGCCTCAAGCTAAACTCAAAGGTTCTCTGAGTAAGAACCTTTGATGATCACTTATTGAATGAATGGATGTAATGACTCAACAAAATCTAGAGAAAGAGTTATCCTTCGGTCAAAATAAATCTGAAGGAATAAAATTCGTTTGATTTAGGAAATACCTATTTGAATTTTTTTTGAGTCCGGTTGCGAGGTCTGAATAAATAGTAGGTATGAATCATAGTTCAAATATTTCTTTTCTTGATCTATTCTATATATTCCGTGCTCCAGATACTAGAATAAATATCCGACGAGGTAGAATCATCTTGATAGAGATAACAGGTCCATTCTATGTATTATCAATAGGATCAATTATAACAAGTCACACACTCATATTCCGGAAATACCGAAACAAATAAATTCCACGGTCGAACTACCAGAATAGAATGGTCTAGAAATCCAAGTCTAAAGTAATTTTTTCTTTGATTGAAAGACTAGGACTTCATAGTTCTTATAAACCTAACTTATTGAAATTCCATCCAGTAAAACGGAAGAATTATAAATTTCCAAAATAATAGATAGGAATATCGCAAATAGAGCCATTGCGACTCCCATAAGTGGTGTAGTCCCCCATCCCGGAGCTACTTTACCATATTCCGAATTCAATGGTTTCAATAAATCCCCTACAGTAGTTCGTCTTGGCCCAGATCTAGAACTATCCTCAACGGTTTGTGTAGCCATAAATCCTATTTAATGATTGGTTGAGATCTGTTGACTTTGTATACTATTCCGTTGTAGTTGTAAATAAACGATCTTATCGTAGATCCATTGTGATCTTGAAATTATCTAAAAATGGAAACAGCAACCCTAGTCGCCATCTCCATATCTGGTTTACTTGTAAGCTTTACTGGGTACGCCTTATATACCGCTTTTGGGCAACCCTCTCAACAACTAAGAGATCCATTCGAAGAACACGGGGACTAGTTGAAGTAATGAGCCTCCCAATATTGGGAGGCTCATTACTTCAATTAAATTATTTCAAAAGGTTATTTCATTTTTTTAGTCGGAACCTTAGGTGGTTCTCGAAAAAAGATAGCGAAAAAAATTATCCCTAAAGTTGAGACTAAAAGGAATGTATAAACCAATGCTTCCATGGATTCGATCGTGGTTTACAATTATAGCTTCCACACCTATTCATTTGGGATCATTTACCATATCATATAAAGAAAGAAAAAAAGTCAAAGAAGGTGATTCAAGTCAAGATTTCTCTGATACCCAATGTAAAATAAAAAAAAAATAGAGGCGAAAGATACCACAACAATGTCGTATCAGACTACTTGTCTCCTTGTAGTTGGATCTCCAAGTTTTTGGAATGCTCCAAATTCCACTTGAGCATCCAAATCTGGATCAATACCAGCAAAAACATCTCTGAACAAGGTTCTAGCGCCATGCCAAATGTGTCCGAAAAAGAAGAGCAAAGCAAACGTAGCATGCCCAAAAGTGAACCAACCCCTTGGACTGCTACGAAAAACACCATCGGATTTCAAAGTAGCCCGATCTAATTCAAAAATTTCACCTAATTGGGCGCGTCTAGCATATTTTTTCACAGTAGCAGGATCAGAATAACTTACTCCATTAAGTTCACCACCATAGAACTCAACAGTAACACCTACTTGTTCAACACTATACTTTGATTCTGCCCTTCTAAAAGGAACATCAGCTCTCACAATTCCGTCTTCATCTACCAAAACTACCGGAAATGTTTCAAAAAAAGTAGGCATACGACGTACAAAAAGCTCGCGCCCTTCTTTATCTCTAAAGACGGGGTGTCCTAACCATCCAACAGCAATTCCATCCCCATTGTCCATTGAGCCTGCTCTGAATAATCCCCCCTTTGCCGGATTATTACCAATATAATCATAAAAAGCTAATTTTTCGGGAATTTTAGACCAAGCTTCCGATAAACTAAGATTTTCGGCTAGCCCGGCACTAACTCTTCGATATATTTCTTGCTGAAAGTATCCCTGATCCCACTGATAACGAGTAGGACCAAATAATTCGATTGGGGTAGTTGCTGAACCATACCACATAGTTCCAGCAACAACAAAAGCTGCAAAAAAAACAGCAGCGATACTACTGGAAAGTACAGTTTCAATATTGCCCATACGTAATCCTTTGTATAGACGTTGAGGCGGACGAACACTAAGATGGAATAGGCCTGCTAATATGCCCAATGTACCCGCTGCAATATGATGAGAGGCTATTCCTCCCGGAACAAAAGGATCAAAACCTTCCGCGCCCCACGCTGGATTTACAGATTGTACTTTTCCAGTTAGTCCATAAGGATCGGACACCCATATTCCAGGACCATACAAACCTGTTACATGAAATGCGCCAAAGCCAAAGCAAGCTACCCCTGAGAGAAATAAATGAATTCCAAAGATCTTGGGCAAATCCAAAGAGGGTTTTCCCGTACGTTCATCACAGAATATTTCTAGGTCCCAATATACCCAATGCCAGATAGCTGCCAAGAAGCACAAACCGGAAAACACTATGTGTGCCCCTGCCACACCTTCATAACTCCAAATACCCGGATTTGTTATAGTTCCTCCTGAAATACTCCAACCACCCCACGAATTGGTTATTCCTAAACGAGTCATGAAGGGTATAACGAACATACCTTGTCTCCACATCGGATCAAGAACGGGATCAGAGGGATCAAAAACCGCTAATTCATATAAAGCCATCGAACCAGCCCAACCAGAAACTAGAGCTGTATGCATTATATGAACAGAAAGCAATCGACCGGGATCATTCAATACGACAGTATGAACACGATACCAAGGTAAACCCATGGAAATACCTCTTTATCAAAGAAAAATAGACACTATGCCACTTTATTTTATCACATTGGAAAAGACTATATATACTAACCATGTACCTAACCTTTTCAGTAGATTCCGTATCAGAAAGGATTAATATTTATTCCATTCCATTGAAAATAACGTGAAAATAACGGAACAATTTTGTTCGTAAGAACAAAGAGAAGCAGATCTATTCTATACCCGATAAGTACCAATACGCAATGGGGGGATTGGTCCCATTTTTGGGGAACGAATGGATAGATACTTGTTTATCATTCGAACGATCGATTTCTTCGTTCAAATTTTTTCTTTATTCATTCTGTCTTACTCTATAAACTTTCCAATCTATGTATCAAATCAAATAGAATAAAGAGAAAAAAGGGATGAAGACAATAAACCATTGATTGTTACGTTTCCATATTAAAGTGAAGTATAGTACTAAATTTTTTTCTTTAATTTAATGCCCATTGGTGTTCCAAAAGTACCTTTTCGGAGTCCTGGAGAGGAAGATGCGGTTTGGGTTGACGTATAGTGCGACTTGTCAGACATATTGGGTCATATGGGATTTACCCGTTCTCTCCCCTGATCGAGATATCCTCTGTTTCGCCCAAGAGATATTGTATTGAGTGAGGCATCAATCAATCATTCGGAGCGTGAAGTGCAATTAGATCAATTTATTTTATATTGGGGATCAATATTATCAATTTAGAAGAATTTATGGTTTACTTGGACTGATAAAATAAAGTATCCAGGCTCCGTTCAGAAAATACCAAATCGATAACAAATTGTTAATATAATATATGTATGATTACCACTTGTATCATAAATGATTCTTATACCTACTATTACTTTATACCTACTATTACTTTATACCTACTATTACTTTATACCTACTATTACTATAGTAGTGATAGTAGTGATCCCAAATTGCCGACCAACGGAATAGTATGATGAATATATCAAATAGTTTTGGGAAAGCAAGACACGAAATTAACAAAAAAAAAGAAGTCATAACAAAAAAAAATGGTACTGAGACCATTTGTCCTATATGTGCAAATAGAATTCGGACAGATCTTTTCCCGGGGTAGACCATGAACCTAAAAGAATTGAAAGGGCCCATTCAGGAACAAGACAATGACATCGTGATTTTAATATCGATGAAACAATACATCAATGATAGGTTAGTTTAATAAGTTCAGTAATCTCTTT